GAGAAAGAAAGGAAGAAAGCGATGTAGAAAGAACTTACGAAATGAAGGAGATTCAACAGGAACAAGAGGGATCCACCGAAGAAAACCCTTCCCTTTGTTCGGAAGAAAAGGAGGATCTGGACAAAATAGATGAAACGGAAGAGATCCGAGTGAATGGAAAGGAAAAAACAAAGGATGAATTTCACTTTCAAGAGGCACGCTATCAAGATAGCCCAGTTTACGAAGATTCTGATCTGGAGACCCATCAAGAGAATTGGGAATTGGGAAGACTGAAAGAAGAGAAAAAGAAAAGAATGAATAAAAAAATTGAAACAACTTTTGTCAATTTTTTTTTCAATTATAAACGATGGAATCATCCATTACGATATATAAAAAATGATAAATTAGAAAATGCTTTACGCAATGAAATGTCACAATTTTTTTTTTTTACATGTAACAGTGATGGTAAACAAATAATTTCCTTTACATATCCGCCCAGTTTATCGACTTTTTCGGAAATGGTAGAACAAAGAATCTCTTTGTACATAATAGAGAAACTATATGACGAAGATCTTTATAATTCTTGGATTTATACTAATGAAAAAAAAAAGTGCAATTTGAACAATGAATTGAAAAGACGAATCCAAATTATAGAAAAAAAGGAGATATTCCCTAGTCTGGATATGCTTGAAAAAGGAACCATATTATGTGATGATGAAAAAAAAAAAAAATGTTTTCCAAAGGAATATGATCCTTTTTTCAACGGACCATATCGAGGAACGAGAAAAAAATTAGATTCACGTGCAATCATGGATACTTATAAAGATACAGAAGATTTAGTAGAATCTTTTTTTCTAAATAAGATTCATTATCTAATTCTTAATGATTCCGTAGAAAAAGGAATTGATTCAGAAAGTCAAGAAAAATATTTTCAATTTGTATTTGATGTAATTACAACATATACAAAAGACAAAAAAAAAATGAAAAAGAAATATATTGGGATTAGACTAGAAGAAATCAGTAAAAAGGTTTCTCGATGGTCATACAAATTAACCGAGAATTTGGGAGAAGAGGAAGAAGAAGAAGAAAATGAAGAAGAAATAGAAGAAGAATATTATCAGATTCATTCAAGAAGATCCAAACGTGTGATAATTTATAATGATAACGATAATGATCAGAATACCAATTCTATTTCTAGTATTTATAATAGTTCTAGTATTAGTAACAATGATAAAAATGATGATCAAACGGAAGAGGGAGAAGTTGCTTTGATACGTTACTCACAACAATCGGATTTTCGTCGCAATCTAATCAAAGGATCCATGCGCGCTAAAAGACGTAAAACAGTTATTTGGGACCTATTTCAAGTAAATGTACATTCCCCGCTTTTTTTGGATCGTCTAGACAAAACTTCTTTTTTTTCCTCTTTTGATATAAACGAAATAAAGAATCTAATTTTTAGGAATTGGATGTACAGAAAACAAGAATCAGAATTCACAATTTCCTATTTTGAAAATGAAGATACAAAAGAAGAAAAGGATAAAGAGGAAAAAAACTCTAAAAATGAACAGATAGAAATATCAGAAGCTTGGGATACCTTTATATTTACTCAAGTAATAAGAGGTTTGATGTTAGTAACCCAATCTTTTCTTAGAAAATACATTATATTGCCTTCATTAATAATAGCCAAAAATATTTTCCGTATGTTATTATTCCAAATTCCCGAGTGGGACGAGGATTTTAAGGAATGGAATAGAGAAATGCATATTAAATGTACCTATAATGGTGTTCAATTATCAGAAACAGAATTTCCCCAAGATTGGTTAATAAACGGTATTCAGATAAAGATTCTATATCCTTTCTGTCTAAAACCTTGGAGAAAATCTAAGGCACGATCTCATCATATAGATATAATGAAAAAAAAAGATAAAAAAACAAATTTTTGTTTTTTAACAGTCTGGGGAAGGGAAGCGGAACTTCCCTTTGGTTTTCCCCGGAAACGACCTTTTTTTTTTGAACCTATTTATAAAGAACTCCAAAAAATAAAAAAAAAGGCAAAAAAAAGATTTTTACAAGTTCTAAAATTTTTCAATAAAAAAATAAAATACTTTTTAAAAGTTATAAAAGAAAAAACAAAAAGAGTCATAAAAATAGTTCGAGTTATCAACCTAATAATGAAAAAACTGGAGAAAGTAAATCCAAATTTATTATTTGAATTGAGGATAAAAAAAGTATATAAACCGAATGAAAACAAAAAAGACTTCAAAAGAAATAATAAGATTCTTCGAGAATCGTTCGTTCTAAATCGAACAATGGATTGGTTAAATTATTCACTAATAGAAAGAAGAATTCAAGATCTTTCTGATAAAACAATCAAAATCAAGAATCAAATTGAACGAACCGCAAAAGACAAGAAAAAAAAAGAAATAGTTCTAATTTATGATAATAAAAGATCGGGATCACAGAAACATTTTTGGAAAACATTAAAAAAGAAGAATATCCGATTAATGCGTAAATCACACTACTTTATTAAATCATTCATTGAAAAAATATACATAGATATTTTGCTATGTACCATTACCATTTCTAAGATAAATACACAACTTTTCTTTGAATCAACAAAAAAGATCTTTAATAAACCCATTTACAACAATGAAAAAAAGAAAGAAAAAGAAGGAATTGATGAAACAAATCAAAATACAATGAATTTTATTTTGACTATAAAAAAATTGTTTTCAAATACTGATAATACTAAGAATAGCAATCAAAATTCCAATACTTATTGGAACTTATCTTCCCTGTCCCAAGCATATGTTTTTTACAAAATATCACAAAATCAATTACTTAATAAGTCTCAATTGAGACCTGTACTTCAATATCAAGGGAGCTATCCTTTTTTTAAGGATAATTTAAAAAACTATTTTATGATCCACGGAATATTTCATTCTAAATCAAGACATAAAAAAATTCATATATATGTAATGAACGAATGGAAAAATTGGTTAAAAGTTTCTTATCAATACGATTTATCTCAAAAAAAAATGTCTCGATTAGTACCTAAAGAATGCCGAAATAGAATAAATAAACATTGTATGATTAAAAACAAGGAATCAAACCAATTGGATTTATATAAAAAATATCAATTCATTTATTCCATGAAAAAAAATGACTATGCAGTAAATTCATTTATAAGTCAAAAAACCAAATGGAAAAAACATTACAGATATGATCTTTTATCTTATAAATACATAAACCTCCCTAATTTATACACTTATGAATCAACATTAGAAATAGAAAGAAACGGGGACCAAGAAATTCCATATCATTTCAATACATTGAAACCTGAATTATTTTATGTATTAGTAAGTATACCGAGTAATGATTATCTAGAAAAAGGATATCTTATTGATAGAAATACAAATAGTTTGGATAGAAAATATTTTGATTGTAGAATTCTTCATCTTTGTTTTCTAAAGAATATTGAGATCTGGACCAATGCACATATTGGCATCAAGATTCATAAAAATACTAAGACTGAAATTAATAATTTAAAAAAAACGAAAAAAAAAGATCTTTTTTTTTCATTCCCATGCAATCAAAAAAGGTTCTATCATACGGCATCAAATCATGATACTATATCCAATCTAGGAACTTGGTTCTTCCCAGAATTTGTGCTACTTTTTGATGTATATAAAATTAAACCTTGGATCATCCCAATAAAATCACTCCTTTTTCATTTTTCTATAAATGAAACAAGTAAAAACATTAACGTAAATCCAAAGAAATCATATAAAAAAAAAAAAGATCTTGAATTAGGAAATTCCAAGGTTGAAGAAGATTACGCAAGATTCAAACTAAAAAAGGATATAAAACAATATAAGAGCAAGAATGAAACGGAACTGGATTTTTTTTTGAAAAAATATTTCCTTTTTCAACTAAGATGGTCTGATCCCTTGAATAATAAAATAATGAAAAATATCAGGGTATATTGTCTCCTACTTAGACTGATAAATCCAAAGGATATTGCTATATCTTCGATTCAAAGAGGTGAAATAAATCTAGATGAAATGATGATTCAAAAGGACCTAGTTCTTGCAGAATTGATAAGAAAGGGAATATTTATTATTGAACCAATTTGTCTATCTATACGAAGGAACGGAAAATCTATTATATATCAAACTATGGATATTTCATTGGTTTATAATAAGAAACACCAAACAAATCAAAAATACACAAAAAAAAGATATATTGATAAAAAGGAGGTTGAAAAATCCATTGCACGACACAGCAACATATTTTTGAGTGGAGACAAAAATCATTATGATTTACTTATTCCTGAAAATATTCTATCTCCCAGACGTCGTAGAGAATTTCGAATTCGAATTTGTTTCAATTTGCCAAATTTTAATGTTGTGGATAGAAATCCAAGATTTTGCAACGAAAACAAAATAAGAAAATGTGGGAAATTTTTCAATGAGAACAAACATATTAATACAGATAGAAAAGATTTCATTAAATTCAAATTGTTTCTTTGGCCCAATTATCGATTAGAAGATGTAGCTTGTATGAATCGCTATTGGTTTGATACCAATAATGGCAGTCGTTTTAGTATGTCAAGAATACATATGTATTCACAATTCAGAATGAATTCAATTACAATGAAAAATGAAAAAAATTTATAGTGGATTAATGTATTCGGTAGATGAAAGCCGAAACATATACAATGTGTAATATTCTAATACATGATGCTAATTTCATAGTGTATCAATTTTCACTAGGAATAGCGGAATCCTTTTAAGTAAAAATAAATTGTTCTAGTTGCTGAATACATATATGTTTTGTATATTTGGATCAAATATACAAAACATAAACCACATAAATAAAAAACAAAGTAGTATATGAATAAAATAAATAAAATACAATTTTGATGTATACTAGATAAAAATAACTAGCCTAAGAAATATTATTATTTTTCCCGATCGGTAAAATTCACAAAAAAGAAAAATAGAAACTTTAATTTATGGTCAAAAAATCATTGATCTCAGTTATTACACAAGAAGAAAAAGAAGAAAATAGTGGGTCTGTTGAATTTCAAGTATCCCATTTCACCAATAAGATACGGAGACTTACTTTACATTTACAATTGCACAAAAGAGATTTTTTATCGCAAAGGGGTCTACGAATAATTCTGGGAAAACGTCAACGATTATTGACTTATTTGTCAAAGAAAAATAAAATGCGTTATAAAAAATTAATAGATCAGTTAGATATTCGGGAACCAAAAACTCGTTAATTAAATTTGAATTTCTTCTTTGAGTTTCTTATTATTATCCTTGTTCCTTTTGATTTTTTAATTCTTTTTTTCTTAGTTCAGTTATTATTATTTTCTTTTTATTTTAAGAAATTCATGAAATAATGAATTAAGGAAAAAAAAAAGATGACTTTACCAGCTACAAAAAAAAATTTTATAATAGTCAATATGGGGCCTCACCATCCATCAATGCATGGTGTTCTTCGGCTTATCGTTACTCTGGATGGTGAAGATGTTATTGACTGTGAACCTATATTGGGCTATTTACACAGAGGGATGGAAAAAATAGCGGAGAACCGAACAATTATACAATATTTGCCTTATGTAACACGTTGGGATTATTTAGCTACTATGTTCACAGAAGCAATAACAGTAAATGCACCAGAACGCTTGGAAAGTGTTCAAGTGCCTAAAAGGGCCAGTTATATCAGAGTTATAATGCTGGAGCTGAGCCGTATAGCCTCCCATTTGTTATGGCTTGGTCCTTTTATGGCCGATATTGGTGCACAGACTCCCTTTTTCTATATTTTAAGAGAGAGGGAATTAATATATGATCTATTTGAAGCTGCCACAGGTATGCGAATGATGCATAATTATTTCCGCATCGGAGGAGTAGCTGCGGATTTACCTTATGGCTGGATAGATAAATGTTTTGATTTCTGTGATTATTTTTTAACAGAAGTTGTTGAGTATCAAAAACTCATTACGCGAAATCCCATTTTTTTGGAACGAGTTGAAGGAGTGGGCATTATTGGTGGGGAGGAGACAATAAATTGGGGTTTATCAGGACCAATGTTACGAGCTTCTGGGATCCAATGGGATCTTCGTAAAGTTGATCGCTATGAGTGTTACAATAAATTTGATTGGGAAGTCAAATGGCAAAAAGAGGGCGATACATTAGCTCGTTATTTAGTAAGAATCGGTGAAATGCAAGAATCCATAAAAATCATTCAACAGGCTCTAGAAGGAATTCCTGGAGGACCTTATGAGAATTTAGAAAACCGGCGTTTTCATAGGACAAATAATTCCGAATGGAATAATTTTGACTATAGATTTCTTACTAAAAAACTTTCACCCAATTTTGAATTGTTAAAACAAGAACTTTATGCAAGGGTAGAAGCCCCAAAAGGAGAATTAGGAATTTATTTAATAGGAGATAGGAGTGTTTTCCCCTGGAGATGGAAAATCCGTCCACCCGGTTTCATCAATTTGCAAATTCTTCCCCAGCTAGTTAAAAGAATGAAATTGGCTGATATTATGACGATACTAGGTAGTATAGATATCATTATGGGAGAAGTTGATCGTTGAAATGATAATTGATACGACAGAAGTACAAACTATTAATTCTTTTTATAGATTAGAATCCTTAAAAGAAGGATATGGATTCTTATGGATTTTTGTCCCCATTTTCACCCTTGTATTAGGAATCACAATGGGGGTATTAGTCATTGTGTGGTTAGAAAGAAAAATATCTGCAGCAATACAACAACGTATTGGACCTGAATATGCTGGTCCGTTAGGAATTCTTCAAGCTTTAGCGGATGGGACCAAACTACTTTTCAAGGAGAATCTTCTTCCATCTAGAGGTAATATTCATTTATTTAGGATCGGACCTTATATAGGTTTTATATCCATTCTACTAAGTTATTTAGTAATTCCTTTTGGATATCACCTTGTTTTAGCTGATCTCAGTATAGGTGTTTTTTTATGGATTGCTTTTTCAAGTATTGTCCCCATTGGTCTTCTTATGTCAGGATATGGATCAAATAATAAATATTCTTTTTCAGGCGGTCTGCGAGCTGCAGCTCAATCGATTAGTTATGAAATACCATTAACTCTATGTGTGTTAGCAATATCTCTACGTGTGATTCGTTGGAATATGAACTTTTCTTTTATCTTTTATAGAAAAGATAAAAGAAATGGATTGAAATACAATAAAATAAAAATCTAATTCAATATGTAAATATGAATATGAAAGAAAAGAAGAGAAAAAAATCTTTTTTTTTTTATTTTCTTTCAAAACTTTAGACTTTCTAAAGTAAGTGAAGATAAATAAATTGAATGTCTTGAATAAATATCTTCATCTTTTTTATGAAATAATTAAATATTTTAGTTTGATGAGTTAAACCAGATAGTTATATGAGTGAAACAAAACTGCTCCTCAATTTGCAGTAAAACAAGAAAAATCTCATTCCCTAGGTACAAGAAGAAATTTGAAGTAAACATAAGTTTAAGTTGTTTACCCCAAGATTGAGATTATTTTCTTAGTCGTCATATCTTGAAGCGGATGGAAAAGATCAACTGTATTTATTACTATACTGGGGATCAATAAACAATAAAAAAAAAGTGGGCAGTTAGGAACACTAAAGTATGCAAAAGATAAGTAATGGAAATAATGTAAGGTATCAAAAAAAGTTATTTTTGCATAAAACTTCGCATAAAACGAATTATAATAAGGGCTTGGAGTTGGTAGAAATGATCAAGCAGTACTTCCCCACGATTCCGATCTAGAGTATGCTACTATTCACTGATTCAATAAATAACTATTAAGAACGAATTAATCCTTTATTTTCTTTCCTTTTTTTTTAGTTTTGAGAAAGAAGAAAAGGAACAAGACAAATAGGATGCAATATGATAATATAATAAAAAAATAAAAAAGAATAAAACGGGAATAATAAGAAAATCTTTATTTCTTGATATATATGCATATGGAAATTTATTATCATGATTCATTAACTAATGTCTAAATATTTCTATTTATGAATATAACCAGTATTTTATTGAAGGCTTAAGTTATTGCTGAACAAAAATAATTTTTGATTCTATTCATTAGAATATTAATATTATAAGGGATGAGATCCATTCGGAAGTGCTTTTTCTTATTCTAGCAGACAGAATTTTATTGGTCGAATTGAGGACTCTCCAACATCCAGTTTATCTTTACATTGTATTTACCTAGGGTCCAAGGAGAGCAAGAATACTAAACTAGTCCTTACCTTACATTTCTTTGTGGCCATAAAGGAGCCGTATGAAGCTTAGGTTTCATGTACGGTTTTGGAATAGCGATGGGAGCAGTGATGTTATCATCGACTATAATTATCTAACAGTTCAAGTACAGTTGATATAATTGAGGCACAGTCCAAATATGGTTTTGGGGGATGGAATCTGTGGCGTCAGCCCATAGGATTTCTAGTTTTTATAATGTCTTCTCTAGCAGAATGTGAAAGATTACCTTTTGATTTACCAGAAGCAGAGGAGGAATTAGTAGCAGGTTATCAAACCGAATATTCAGGTATAAAATACGGATTCTTTTATCTTGCTTCTTACCTAAATCTATTAGTTTCTTCATTATTTGTAACAGTTCTTTATTTAGGTGGGTGGAATTTTTCTATTCCGTACATATCTCTTACTGAACTTTTTGGAATAAATAAAATGTTTAGAGTCTTTGTAATAGCAATTAGTATCTTTATTACATTAGCTAAAGCTTATTTGTTTCTGTTCATTCCTATCACAACAAGATGGACTTTACCTAGGATGAGAATGGATCAATTATTAAATCTTGGATGGAAATTTCTTTTACCTATTTCTCTAGGTAATCTATTATTGACAACTTCTTTTCAACTTGTTTCACTATAAAGTAGAAATAAAAATAAGAAATTAAGAGAAAACAATAATGAATATTCTATATTTCTAACTTCTCTCACCCAAGAGACAGAAACATAAATCTTATTGATGGATATCTAAAATATGTTACCTATGGTTACTGGGTTCATGAATTATGGCAAACAAACAATACGAGCCGCAAGGTACATTGGACAAAGTTTCATAATTACCTTATCCCATACGAATCGTTTACCTGTAACTATTAAATATCCTTATGAAAAATCAATAACATCAGAGCGTTTTCGTGGTCGAATCCACTTTGAATTTGATAAATGTATTGCTTGTGAAGTATGTGTCCGCGTATGTCCAATAGACCTTCCTATTGTTGATTGGAATTTGGAAAAAGATATTAAGAAAAAACAACTGCTTCATTATAGTATTGATTTTGGTGTCTGTATATTTTGCGGTAACTGTGTCGAGTATTGTCCAACAAACTGTTTATCAATGACTGAAGAATATGAGCTTTCCACTTATGATCGTCACGAATTGAATTATAATCAAATTTCTTTAGGTCGGTTACCAGTTTCAATAATTGGAGATTATACAATTCAAACAGTTATGGATTAAACAAATCAAATGAAAAAATAAAAACCCCTTCCTTGGTTCAAGAACGATTACCAATTACTAAGCTTTGGTTTAGAATAAATTAGAATAAAGTAGGATTAGCCAAAGAATTTTATTTTATCTATCTAATGATATCCATTTTTTTTTCATTCTTTTTCATTCAATTAGAAAGGTATCATATAAAAAAAATAGTTCCTTTACTGAATCCTTAGTAAGGTCATGAAATATTTTGACTTATTTATTTATCTTTTATTTCAGAATGGATTTACCTGGACCAATACATGATATTCTTGTAGTATTTCTGGGATCAGTTATTATATTAGGAGGTCTGGGAGTAGTATTACTTACCAATCCCATTGATTCTGCCTTTTCATTGGGATTGGTTCTCGTTTGTATATCCTTATTCTATATTTCATTGAATTCCTATTTTGTAGCTGCCGCGCAGTTCCTTATTTATGTGGGAGCCATAAATGTATTAATCATATTTGCTGTGATGTTCATGAACGGTTCAGAATATTCCAATGATTCCTATTTGTGGACCATTGGAGATAGAATCACTTCATTGATTTGTACAAGTATTTTTTTTTCATTAATGACTACTATCCCAAATACGTCATGGTACGGAATTTTTCGGACTACAAGATCAAATCAGATTATAGAAAAGGACTTAATAAGTAACGTTCAACAAATTGGGATTCATTTATCCACAGATTTTTATCTTCCTTTTGAACTCATTTCTATAATTCTTTTAATTTCTTTGATAGGTGCAATTACTATGGCTCGTCAATAATCTAATATCAAGAATCTAGTATAATAAGAACTTCATTCTTGAAATTTCAAGAATGAAAATGTATTGAATCTCAATCTACTGTGAATATCTTCTTTTGTTCTGTAATTCTTCTATTCTAGTCAACTGAATCGGTTTAATTTTTGTTCTCATATTGAAATGAATTGAGATAGATGAGGAATTTATCAATGATGTTAGAACATGTACTTTGTCTAAGTGTTTATTTATTTTCTATCGGTATCTATGGACTGATCACAAGCCGAAGCATGGTTAGAGCACTTATGTGTCTTGAGCTTATACTGAATTCAGTGAATATAAATCTTGTCACATTTTCCGATATATTTGATAGTCGACAATTAAAAGGAGAAATTTTTGCAATCTTTGTTATAGCCATTGCAGCTGCTGAAGCAGCTATTGGGCTAGCTATTGTTTCGTCGATCCATCGTAACAGAAAATCAACTCGTATCAATCAATCGAATTTGCTGAATAATTAGTCATAATTATTCTATTCATATTATTTTCTTATTTATTTTCTTATATTTTTTCATATAGATTTATGATTTAGAGTTACTAACCTATTCTATCACTAACTTAATAACAAATGTATTCATCTGATATATAATATATTATCATATCCTGAATTATATTTCTATATCTATATAGATATATAGTAAAATTTACATGAATTGAATTTGTAAACTCATATTCTAATATTTAATGGTTATTGAAATGGAAATCAAAGTATCTTGGCCCTTTATCATAAACAGATTAAAAAATAGATTAATTCTTAAGATTTTTATAAATCATTGATTCGTCTGGTGTCTACAATAAAAATATATGATTTATTTCATTTTCTTATTTTACCAGATTGAAAATCTTTTGTGTTCAAAATTGGAATTTATAGACCCAATGTCACATTCAGTAAAGATTTATGATACATGTATAGGATGTACTCAATGTGTTCGAGCTTGCCCCACGGATGTATTGGAAATGATACCTTGGGACGGATGTAAAGCTAAGCAAATTGCTTCTGCCCCAAGAACCGAAGATTGTGTAGGTTGTAAAAGATGTGAATCCGCTTGTCCAACGGATTTTTTGAGTGTCCGTGTTTATTTATGGCATGAAACAACTCGCAGCATGGGTCTTTCCTATTGATATTTGACAAAAAACTCTACTTGAATCAGTTGATTCCTCTTTACTGACAAAAGCCCGTACTCGAGAAAAGAAAATATATTATTCTTCTCCCGAGCACGGGCTTTTCTGGTCTAATTTTATCTTGTCTTTATCACGAGTTATTTTCCTTGGTTAACAATACTTCTTTTTTTGCCCATATTTGCGGGTTCTTCAATTGTCTTTTTTCCTCATAGGGGAAATAAGGTGTATAGGTGGTACACTATATGTATATGTATACTAGAGCTCCTTCTAATGAGCTATGTATTTTGTTATCATTTCAAATTGGACGATCCATTAACCCAATTGAAGGAGGATTTGAAATGGATCAATCTTTTTGATTTTCACTGGAGACTGGGAATCGATGGACTTTCCATAGGACCCATTTTACTGACAGGATTTATCACTACTTTAGCTACTTTATCAGCTTGGCCAGTTACTCGAAATCCGCAATTTTTCTATTTCTTGATGTTAGCAATGTATAGTGGCCAAATAGGATCATTTTCTTCTCGAGACCTTTTACTTTTTTTCATCATGTGGGAATTAGAATTAATTCCTGTTTATTTACTTTTATCCATGTGGGGAGGAAAAAAACGCCTGTACTCGGCTACAAAGTTTATTTTGTGCACTGCCGGAGGTTCCATTTTTATCTTAATAGGAGTTCTAGGTATAGGTTTATATGGTTCCAATGAACCAACATTAGATTTAGAAAAATTAGCTAATCAATCGTATCCTGCAGCATTAGAAATAATACTATATTTTGGTTTTCTTATTGCTTATGCTGTCAAATCGCCGATTATACCCCTACATACATGGTTACCAGATACCCACGGAGAAGCACATTACAGTACATGTATGCTTTTAGCTGGAATCTTATTAAAGATGGGAGCATATGGATTGATTCGGATCAATATGGAATTATTAGCTCACGCTCATTCTAGATTATCTCCCTGGTTGGTGATAGTAGGAACAATACAAATCATTTATGCAGCTTCAACCTCTCTTGGTCAACGCAATTTAAAAAAACGTGTTGCTTATTCTTCCGTATCTCACATGGGTTTCATAATTATAGGAATTGGTTCTATAACTGGCATGGGACTTAATGGAGCCATTTTACAAATACTTTCTCATGGATTGATTGGTGCTGCACTTTTTTTCTTAGCAGGAACAAGTTGTGATAGAATACGTTTTGTTTATCTCGAAGATATGGGGGGGATATCTATCCCAATGCCGAAAATCTTTACCATGTTTAGTAGTTTCTCGATGGCTTCTCTTGCATTGCCAGGAATGAGTGGTTTTGTTGCAGAATTCTTAGTCTTTTTTGGAATAATTACCAGCCCAAAATATCTTTTCATGCCAAAAATTTTGATTACTTTTGTAATGGCAATTGGAATGATATTAACTCCTATTTTTTTATTATCTATGTTACGTCAGATTTTCTATGGATACAAGCTATTCAATATTCCAAATTCGAATTTTTTTGATTCTGGACCACGAGAACTATTTGTTTCGATCTGTATCTTTCTACCTGTAATAGGAATTGGTATTTATCCTGATTTCGTTCTCCCGTTATCGGTTGACAAGGTACAAGTTCTATTATCTAATTATTTTTATAGATACTAATTTTTTTTTATATTTCATATTAAATGAAATGAATTTCATTAATTGAAAAGAAAGTCTTAGAATTCTTTGACTTTCATATTTTAACGATTCTTCGTTGTTACAATGAAAAAAAGAAAGGGTGAATTAAAATTTTAATGAGATACATCTAAAGTTTTTAGTTTTTGAGAACCATTTGAATAATTCCTCTATTTAAAAGGTTCTCAAAAACTTGCACAAAATTTCATTGTGTATCAGACGATTTTTTTATGTATTCTTTATGTAGTTTATTTTATTCAATTAGATAGTAATTGGAATGAACCATAACTATGGAACCCGATTCCTAATATATTGATCCCAAAATAACATATCCAAATTAGGAGAAATCCTATAGAAGCTACAAATGCCGAATTCGTACCTTGATCTTGCAATTTTGAATTTTTTCTAGTATGTAAATAAATTGCAAATATGGTCCAAGTAATAAATGCCCAAGTTTCCTTAGGGTCCCAATTCCAATACGAACCCCATGCTTCATTAGCCCATACTGCTCCAGAAAGAATGCCTATGGTTAAAAAAGTAAATCCTAAACTAATGACACGATAACTCCAATAATCCAAACGCTGAATTAATTGATATTTGTAAAAATTTTGAAATGAGAGAAAATAAGTCTTTTTTAATACACTTCCTTTTTCGTTCAAATATTCCATATCACCAAAGAAAAACGACTTCCTTAAACTTAAAAAATTATTGTTTTTCAAAAAAGAATCGATTCTTTTTTGAAAAGTAATCACTATAAGAGCAACTGATAATAACGATCCGCATAAAAGAGCTGCATAGCTCAAGAGCATCATACTTACATGCATTATTAACCACTGAGATTGTAGAGCAGGTACTAATATTACGGGTTTATGCATTTCAGTTGAAAGACCTGACGTGGCAAAACCTTGGGTAAAAATAACACTTGGTGCAGTTATTGCGCTTAAATCATTTTTATGATTCCCAAGATATGGAATCATATGAATAATGGATAAACTCCATGAAAGGAAGATTAACGATTCGTATAAATTACTTAAAGGGAAATGTCCCGAAGAAATCCAACGAATAACTAAAAACCCTGTTATAGAGAAAAAAGTAGCTATCATCCCTTTTTCTGACGAATTACGTAATCCTTCGATTTCGTAGACTAATAAGTTCATCAAATGAATTAGAATCACAATTGAGATGATCGAAAAAGAAATATGAGTTAATATATGTTCTAAAGTTGCAAATATCATAAATAAGATTCCCTTTTAAATAATTGAAATCGGGGAGGGGATTAAATAGAATCTCAAATAGAATATTTTCTATATTTTATATTCTATTAGATCTATTGTGTCTATATTATTCTATAATATTAATAATTAATAAGAATTCTTATTTATACCTTATGCCGCCACTCGGACTCGAACCGAGATGCTCTAGCACTGCTTCCTAAGAGCAGCGTGTCTACCAATTTCACCATGGCGGCTTACCTTAAATAATAATAAGGAAATTAATGTTGAATTGTCGATATTCAATAGGGTTTAGGAAACAATGAAGAAAGATGCATTTCCATTCATATGGAAATGTTCAATATCAATAATATTGAATTAGTATCTTCATCTTCGTAGATTCAGTTTTAAGAATCAATTTTTACGTACTAGAAACCTAATTCTTGTTTATCCCGAACAATAAGAACTCAAAAGTTTCGTTCTCAGTCGGGGTATAAAATTCATAATTTTTTCTAATGATTTTGAGACCCAACACCTTAGTAGAAAGTAGAATGAAATATTCAAATTCTTCCTTGTCTATCGTAATTGTGCTTTTCAAAATAGAAAAGCACAATTCATACAATATAAATTTCAATAAATAGAATATAATAGAAATATAGAAAGACTAAAAAAAAAAAAAATACTGTGTACTTTGAATCAAGTAGACAGAAAGATTCTTATTTTTCATATTACCTAGTTCTAACTAATAAGTAGAAGTGAAATACAATACATTAGTAAATTTTAATTATTTGTCTTCCAATTCAAAAATGGAAATTTGGAAGTTCTTTGAAACATGTCAATTAAGATTTTTCCAAGACTTTTTTTTGTCGCACAAAAAAACTTTTTGACTTTCCGGTGGAAATAGATTTAGCTAAAGAAAAAGCTTTTAATGCCTCTAAAGATCCTTTTTTTTTCCAAAGATTTCTACGAATATGCTTTTTTGACATAGAAGTACGCTTTTTTGGAACTGCCATTCAAAAGGTAAGTGACTCCCTTTTATCGTTGTATGTGAAAGACATATATTGTTCAAAAGAAATTTCTTTTTATTAGCTATTATCTATACTTAATACTTAATTCATTCCATAAATTTCAAAAAAAAAACTCAATAATAATATCATAACATACAAATAACATACAAATAGAAAAAAAAAAGAATAAAAGAAAATAAATAAGAAAATAAAAATAGAAAGAGATAAATAAATCTGTAACTGAACTTTAATATAAATTTAATAAATCTATCTTAAATATATCATATATCTTTAAATTACACAATTAGAATATAATGTAAAGGTAAAATCCAATTCTTCAAAATCTCATATGATGTCATATTGTTTCTTATTTAAAAAATATCTTTCTTTTATAGAGTTTTAAGTTAATTAATAACGTAAGTAATAAATTTGACTAATTATTTGATATTTGACCAACTAATTGCAACTTTTATTTGAAATATTTAATAAAACAAAAAATCATAATTCCAATATTTGTATTTTTGTATTTGATCTCTTTCATATTTTCTTATTATTATTTTGTTTTTTTTTTTAAGAGATAATAATTGGTGAATCGGAAATAATTATAAGAAAAAAGAATAATTTGTTTTCTTATGGAATATACATATAAATATGCATGGATAATACCCCTTTTTCCGCTCCCAGTTACTATGTCAATAGGATTTGGACTTCTACTTATTCCGACAGCAACAAAATATCTTCGTCGTATGTGGGCTTTCCTAAGTGTTTTACTACTAAGTATATCTATGTGGTTTTCAGCCAATCTATCTATTCAGCAAATAAATGGAAGTTTTACCTATCAATATCTATGGTCTTGGACCATCAATAATGATTTTTTATTAGAGTTCGGACACTTGATTGATCCACTTACTTCTATTATGTCAATACTAATTACTACTGTTGGGATCCTGGTTTTTATTTATAGTGACAATTATATGTCTCACGACCAAGGATATTTGAGATTTTTTGCTTATATGAGTTTTTCCAATGCTTCAATGTTGGGATTAGTTACTAGTTCCAATTTGATACAAATTTATATTTTTTGGGAACTAGTGGGAATGTGTTCGTATTTATTGATAGGTTTTTGGTTCACACGACCCGTTGCAGCAAGTGCTTGTCAAAAAGCTTTTGTAACTAATCGTATAGGAGATTTTGGTTTATTATTAGGAACCTTAGGATTTTATTGGATAACTGGTAGTTTTGAATTTCGGGATTTGTTCCAAATAGTGAATACCTTGATCCATAATAATGGGGTTAATTCTTTATTTGTTACTTTATGCGCCCTTTTATTATTTGTCGGTGCAGTTGCTAAATCCGCACAATTCCCCCTTCACGTATGGTTACCTGATGCCATGGAAGGACCCACTCCTATCTCGGCTCTTATACACGCTGCTACTATGGTAGCAGCAGGAATTTTTCTTGTAGCTCGGCTTCTTCCTCTTTTCATAATTATACCTTACATAATGAATTTCATTTGTTTAGTAGGTATAATAACAGTGCTTTTAGGAGCTACTTTAGCTCTTGCCCAAAGAGACATTAAAAGAAGTTTAGCCTATTCTACAATGTCTCAATTGGGTTATATTATGTTAGCTCTAGGTATAGGTTCTTATCGAGTTGCTTTATTTCATTTGATCACCCATGCCTATTCTAAAGCTTTATTGTTTTTAGGATCCGGATCCATTATTCATTCAATGGAACCTATTGTTGGATATTCACCAGAGAAAAGTCAGAATATGGTTCTTATGGGAGGTTTAACAAAATATGTTCCAATTACAAAAACTACTTTTTTATTAGGTACACTTTCTCTTTGTGGTATTCCGCCTCTTGCTTGTTTTTGGTCCAAAGATGAAATTATTCACGATAGTTGGTTGTACTCCCCAATTTTCGCACTAATAGCTTGGTTCACAACAGGATTAACCGCATTTTATATGTTTAGGATGTACTTACTTACCTTTGATGGGTATTTGCGCATTCATTTTCAAGATTATAGTAATCTTAGTAATAAAAAAAATAGTTCGTTTTATTCAATATCTCTATGGGGAAAAGGGACAGTCAATAGGAATTTCTTTTTTTCAAAAATGAATAAGAGTAAGGTTTGTTTTTTTTCAAAAGATATATCTAAAATTGACAA